AAAGAAAATCCTTTTAGTTAGAAAGAACTTGCTATGAAAAAAGAAAAAGTATTGGAATCTACACATTGATTTTTTTTGAACCGTATGCGTCAAAAGGCGCCTGTACGGTTTCGAGGGGATACAATTTGACCCTAATCAACCGACTTTATCGAGAAAGATTACTTTTTTTAGGTCAAGAGGTTGATAGTGAGATCTCAAATCAACTTATTGGTCTTATGATATATCTCAGTATCGAGGATGATACCAAAGATCTGTATTTGTTTATAAACTCTCCTGGCGGATGGGTAATACCGGGGGTCGCTCTTTATGATACTATGCAATTTGTGCAACCAGATGTACATACAATATGCATGGGATCAGCCGCTTCAATGGGATCTTTTATCCTGGTAGGAGGAGAAATTACCAAACGTCTAGCATTCCCTCACGCTTGGCGCCAATGAGGCTTTTATTTGAGAGAAAAAAGAAGACTATGCCTTCGCCATATGAAATATGAATATTAAGTAATAATAGCATGGCACTTTGAATTCGATATAAGAAATTCTGTTTTCAAAACATTAGATTATGTATCGAGAGAGTAATATGAGAAAAAGGTATTTCCTATTTTATTATCGGAAGTCCAGTTCAGCGTCACAAACTTTTTTTCACACCAGAGGTCTCTTAACAATATTTATAGTATAGAGCGAAAAAAAAAAATTCTTTTTTCATTAGTTTATTTGATCAAAAAAGCAACTTTGGGATTGCTGAATGACAGACAAATCACAGACAAAAAAATATAATAAATATATAAAGCAACGGAGCCATCATAGTATTTTTGAATTCCTCCGAAAGGAAGGGTGGTAAGTTGATCATTTACCGATCGGGGTCTAATCGATCCTATTTTTTGAAGGTAAGGGTCAATTTTATTGTAGAGCCGTATGCAATGCATAATGCCCGTACGGTTGTTCGATTCTATCTTTTTTCTTGTTATTCTTTTATCTTTCTTTTATCTTCCCCTCATCGTGCGAAATAGAGAAACTTTTTATTATCTTATATCATCAGGGTAATGATCCATCAACCTGCTGGTTCTTTTTCTGAAGTAGCAACGGGAGAATTCATCCTGGAAGTGGGAGAACTGCTGAAACTACGTGAAACCCTGACAAGGGTTTATGTACAAAGAACGGGCAAACCTTTATGGGTTGTATCCGAAGACATGGAAAGAGATGTTTTTATGTCAGCAACAGAAGCCCAAGCTTATGGAATTGTTGATCTTGTAGCGGTTGAATGAGAATGCCTTTATTTCAATTTCACGTCAAGTCGTGATTTAAAATTCACCCTGCCGAGTTTAATATTCTATGATTTTTATTTACTATTGTAATTGTAATTCATAATCATCCGGTTAGGATCGATCTAAACCAGTCCATTATGTATATGATTCAACATGCCAACGATTAAACAACTTATTAGAAATACAAGACAGCCAATTAGAAATGTCACAAAATCCCCCGCGCTTCGGGGATGCCCTCAGCGTCGAGGAACATGTACTAGGGTGTATGTGCGACTCGTTCAGATCATGAACTAGAACAAAGGAAAGAGGACAATGTTCAAATATCAATGATCAAATAGGATAGAACGGAAAAACGAACTACATTTACTATCTAAAAATAAGAAAATGGATCATATCCCTTTTATTGTGTATGAAATTTATGGTTTCTATTGGTGTAAAACCACTCACCTCAATTCAAGATGAGAAGCAATTCTCCATTGGTAGCAAATGGTTATCCATTAAGCGGAGGAAATCTTAGTTAACCTAGACGCCTCTTGCAAGAACGGACTAACAGGGTCAGCTACCCAGCCAACTTTCATAATTAAATACCGTTACTGTATAGGTAGAGCTCGTTGTGAAAGACCTATTACTGGATAATTCATGGGTAGAGCCGAAGAATGTGAACTATACAAGTTAGCAATAACATTGATTAAATGAAGTAAAGGCTCCGGTGTATAGAGAAGACCTCACCGTTTAAGAAGTAACCATAGAAACGATGGAATCCACTATTTCTTTATCATTGCTATTTTTTAAGTACAATTTCGTATTTCGAGGTGAAATGCCTAGAAAAAATAAAAAATCGTGGTTGGGAAGGTTATAGTAGCCAAAGCCATTGGAATTTTTAGTTTATACATTGGAAAAATCCGTTTTGTTATTAATATACTAGGAAAGGGGCAAAAGAATAACTGAAAGAAAGGAAATCTATTAGTTATTCGTTAAAGTTTCATTTATTCAATGACCAGAATTAGACGGGGATATATCGCTCGGAGACGTAGAACAAAAATTCGTTTATTTGCATCAAGCTTTCGGGGGGCTCATTCAAGACTTACTCGAACTATTACTCAACAAAAAATAAGAGCTTTGGTTTCGGCTCATCGGGATAGGGATAGGCAAAAAATAAATTTTCGTCGTTTGTGGATCACTCGAATAAATGCAGCAATTCGTGAAAGGGGGGTATGCTATAGTTATAGTAGATTA